AAAAGTAGCTATCATCCCCTTTTCTGATGAATCATATGGTTTTATTATTTCATTGCCCAATAAGGTTATCAAATGAAGTGTAATTACAATTGAAACAATAGAAAAAGAAATATGAGTTAATAGATGCTCTAAAGTTGAAAATATCATAAAAATGAAAAAGGGCGGGGGGGATCCCCTATATTAATTAAGAAAAAGAAATGGGAATTTTTTTTTATTATAGGATCTATTGGATATCTTTTAGAAGATGGCATGCCGCCACTCGGACTCGAACCGAGATGCTCTAGCACTGCTTCCTAAGAGCAGCGTGTCTACCGATTTCACCATAGCGGCTTGCTCGAACTCATAATAGCCTATTTATATTCAATCGTCGAGATCGAGATTGAACAAGTCAATTCAACCAAATCAGTTTTTTTAGTAAAGATTCAATTAGTAAATGATAAAAAAATGAGTTCAAAAGTCAATTTGAAGGTTCATTAGTTTCATTTTATTTAATTTTATTTACTTTTTTTGTCATTCTTTATGGTTTATCTAATTTCATAAATTGAAAAAAAAAATTTTTTCAATGAATTGAAAATATGTCTATTTTAGATTACTCCAAATTGACACATTTTTTGTACAAAATAGTGCACAAATTAAGTTCTTTTTTTGATTGGACTGAAAATTGGAGATATCGATATATAGAAAACTCATTACATATCCATATCGTAAATAAATTAACATATAATAAATAAATTAAGAAATAAATAAATATAAATTAAGTAATAAATAAATTAAGAAGTCAGAAAGTTATTCAAAAATTTTTAACACGGAATGAATTAGTTTCAACACGTCATTAATTTGAACTAAAAATCTTATATCTGGCCTTCCCGAAAAACAGAAAAATTTTTCATTCTTGTAATTGTAAAGGTCGATGGGGAAAAGAAGACTCCCCACCACCAAAATTTGAGTGAAAATATACTAAAAAGAAAGAAAAAATTTTGTATTTTTTTCTTGATTCTTCTTTTTTCCGAAAACAGAAGAATTCTTTTCTAAAATGAAGGGTCTATTTCATATTGATTAGAATAGGGACTGCCAATTGTTCATTTTAGATTAACTTTGATATTAACAAATTACTGAGACTTTTTTTTTTTTTTTTTTTTTAGTAAAATCCATTCTGATTATTCCGATATTTTAGGACTTATATTTTAGGACTTATTTGTTTGTCGTACAAAAAAACTTTTTGAATTACCGGTAGAAAGAGATTTCCCTAATGACAAAGCTTTTAACGACGCCCCATATCCTTTCCTTTTCCAAATATTTTTACGAATACGCTTTTTTGATATCGAAGTACGTTTTTTTGGAACTGCCATTTAAAAGTTACTCGTTGTTATAGTTGGATGTGAAAGACATCTATTGTTCAAAACGAATTCTTTTTTCTTATTCATTATCTATATCTATTTTTTGTCTAAATAAGATTCTTTTCATAAAAAAGAAATTTAGATTTAGATATGTCAAAGATCGGTGAAAATTTTATAAAAAATGACTCAAAATAACAAAATTTTGATTCCATACGCTATTAGTAAATCCAAACATTTTGGTTTGGAACTTTTAGTTCTCGTTGTTTATCTCTCAAAGTTATCTCTTTATAATCTACTAAATCAAACTTAATAAAATCAATAAAGAACCTAAAAGACCCTTATTTTACTCATTCTATACTTTATTTACATAGAATAAAATCCCTCAAAGGATTATAAACTTTTGACTGAAAAATTGAGTCTTTTTTTAGTCAAACTTGAGAAAACAATAAACCTTCAATTTGAAAATTTGAACGAGACTATTAATAAATCTGTTAAAGGATACGTGGTTTCATAAAAAATATCTCAGTCATTTTTTATTCTTTATCGATCAAAAAAGTTCATTTTAGATCTATAATCTTCTAAACTTTACTAATAACTTTACTAATAAATTGTTTTGATTGAAAAGCAATCCCATAATGAATTAGTTAATGAGTTGGAATAAACTAACTAAAATCAAGGTTTTTTTTCATTAGACCGATGCTCTTAGTTAATCATATAATTCATATCAGGATAAAGTACTCTTTTTAGCTTAAATTTAGATCCTTGCTCTATTGTTATTTTACTATTATCAGTATTCGTTTTTATATGTCACTTGGGCATATAAGTTGACCAATTATAACTTCTTTTTTTTTTTTTTTTTTTTTTGAACGATTTTAAAAAGACTCAGAATAAATACTAATATAAAATGATTCAATAAGTTAGTGCATATCTTGATTTTTTATTAACTTTTTTCGAAATAGGCAAGATCCGGTGAATCGGAAACAATTAATTAAGAATAAAAATTTTTTTTATGGAACAGACATATCAATATGCGTGGATAATACCTTTTCTTCCACTTCCAGTTCCTATGTTAATAGGGCTAGGACTTCTTCTTTTCCCGACGGCAACAAAGAGTCTTCGTCGTATGTGGGCTTTTCAGAGTGTTTTATTGTTAAGTATAGTCA